TATTGAGCTGGGACCAAGAAAAAAAAAGTTCTTCTATCGAAGAAGCCCGTGCTTCCTTTGTTGAAATAATGACAAATGGTTTGATTCGACATTTCTTAAGAATTGACTTATTGAAATTTCCTATTTCGTATATCGGAAAAAGGAATGATCCGTCTGATTCAGGATTATTCTCTGATAATGGATCAGATTGTACCAATATCAATCCCTTTTCTTCCATCTATTCCAAAGCAAGAATTCAACAACAAAATCAAGGAACTATTCATACGTTGTTGAATAGAAATAAGGAATGCCAATCGTTGATAATTTTATCATCATCCAATAGTTTTCGAATGGGTCCGGTAAAAAATCACAGTGTGATAAAAGAATCAATTCACAAAAATCCTCCAATTAGGAATTCGTTGGGCCCCTTAGGAATAGCCTTTCCCATTGCGAATTTTTATTCATTTTATCATTTATTAACTCATAATCATATATTGATAACTAACTATTTACAACTTGACAATTTAAAACAAACGGTTCAAGTAATTAAATATTATTTAATGGATGAACATGGGAAAATTTATAATCCCGACCTCTCCAGTAAGATTTTTTTGAATCCATTCCATTTGAATTGGTATTTTCTCGATCATAATTGTTGTGAAAAGACATCTACAATAATGAGTCTTGGGCAGTTGATTTGTGAAAATGTATGTATAGCCAAAAAAAGACCCCGCCTAAAATCGGGTCAAGTTATACTTGTTCAAGTTGACTCTATAGTAATACGATCCGCTAAGCCTTTTTTGGCGACCCCGGGAGCAACTGTTCATGGCCATTATGGGGAAATCCTTTACGAAGGAGAAACTTTAGTTACATTTATTTATGAAAAATCGAGATCTGGTGATATAACGCAGGGTCTTCCAAAAGTGGAACAGGTATTAGAAGTGCGTTCGATCGATTCAATATCGATGAATCTAGAAAAAAGGATTGAGGTTTGGAACGAATGTATAACAAGAATTCTTGGAATTCCCTGGGGATTTTTGATTGGTGCTGAACTAACTATAGTGCAAAGCCGTATCTCTTTGGTTAATAAGATACAAAAAGTTTATCGATCTCAGGGGGTGCAGATTCATAATAGGCATATAGAAATTATTGTACGTCAAATAACATCAAAGGTTTTGGTTTCAGAAGATGGAATGTCTAATGTTTTTTCACCCGGAGAACTAATTGGATTGTTACGAGCGGAACGAATGGGGCGCGCTTTAGAAGAAGCGATCTGTTACCGAGCCATCTTATTGGGAATAACAAGAGCATCGCTCAATACTCAAAGTTTCATATCTGAGGCGAGTTTTCAAGAAACTGCTCGGGTTTTAGCAAGGGCGGCTCTCCGGGGCCGTATTGATTGGTTGAAGGGTCTGAAAGAGAACGTTGTTTTGGGGGGGATGATACCTGTTGGTACCGGATTCAAAGGATTAGTATACCCTTTGGAAACAAAAAAAAAGAATCTATTCGGGGGGGAAATGCGAGATATTTTGTTCCACCACAGAAAATTATTGGATTCGTCCCTTATCAAAGAATTTCCATGATACACTAAAACAATCATTTATAGGATTTAATGACTCCTAAGAGTGGATTCATCCTTTTCACTATATTTGGTAATCAAAAAAATAATGAATAAAAAGTTTTGGTTGTCTATCTACGGCCAATCTACGGTAGAAGAGAAAGTTCCGTCGGAACAATTATTTATTTCAGTTTCAGGGTTCCCTCTTTTTTCAAAAAAAGAATAGAGGGTGTGGGGAGAAATGGCAAGAAGATATTGGAACATCCGTTTGGATGAGATGATGGAGGCAGGAGTTCATTTTGGCCATGGTACTAGGAAATGGAATCCAAAAATGGCACCTTATATTTCTGCAAAGCGTAAAGGTATTCATATTATAAATCTTACTAAAACTGCCCGTTTTTTATCAGAAGCTTGTGATTTGATTTTTGATGCGGCAAGTAGGGGAAAACAATTCTTAATTGTTGGTACCAAAAATAAAGCAGCTGATTCAGTAGCGTGGGCTGCAATAAGGGCCCGGTGTCATTATGTTAATAAAAAATGGCTTGGCGGTATGTTAACGAATTGGTCCACTACTGAAACCAGGCTTTATAAGTTCCGGGACTTAAGAATGGAACAAAAAACGGGGAAATTCAACCGTCTTCCGAAAAGAGATGAAGCTATGCTGAAAAGACAATTATCTCGCTTGCAAACATATCTGGGCGGAATTAAATATATGACAGGGTTACCCGATATTGTAATCATCGTCGATCAGCACGAAGAATATACGGCCTTGCGAGAGTGTATCACTTTGGGAATTCCAACAATTTGTTTAATTGATACAAATTGTGACCCCGATCTCGCAGATATTTCGATTCCAGCAAATGATGATGCTATATCTTCAATCCGATTAATTCTTAACAAATTAGTATTCGCAATTTGTGAAGGGCGTTCTAGCTATATAAGAAATCCTTGATTAATAATAAGATAAAAATAAGATAAATAACTTACTTCGGAAGTCCCATAGATTTCGGGAACAGCTTACTCTTTTTTCTTAATTCTAAAAAATAATGGGGATATTATGTAATTAGTTAGTATTCAAAATATCCGATTCAAGTAGGCAAAGAGGTGGTTGAATCAAAAAATTTTTGTTTAAAGTTTGATTTTTTTAGAGGGCAATATGAACGTTCTATCATGTTCCATCAACACACTAAAGGGGTTATATGATATATCCGGTGTGGAAGTAGGCCAACATTTCTATTGGCAAATAGGGGGTTTCCAGGTCCACGGTCAAGTACTTATTACTTCTTGGGTTGTAATTGCTATCTTATTAGGTTCAGCCGCTATAGCTGTTCGTAACCCACAAACTATTCCAACTCGCGGGCAGAATTTCTTCGAATATGTTCTTGAATTTATTCGAGATGTAAGTAAAACCCAAATTGGCGAAGAGTACGGTCCTTGGGTTCCTTTTATTGGAACTATGTTTCTATTTATTTTTGTTTCTAATTGGTCAGGAGCTCTTTTACCTTGGAAAATAATACAATTACCTCATGGAGAGTTAGCTGCACCCACGAATGATATAAATACTACTGTAGCTTTGGCTTTACTTACGTCAGTGGCATATTTCTATGCGGGTCTTAACAAAAGGGGATTAAGTTATTTCGGGAAATACATTCAGCCAACTCCAATCCTTTTACCAATCAACATCTTAGAAGATTTCACAAAGCCCTTATCACTTAGTTTTCGACTTTTCGGGAATATCTTAGCTGATGAATTAGTCGTTGTTGTTCTTGTTTCTTTAGTACCTTCAGTGGTTCCTATACCTGTCATGTTCCTTGGATTATTTACAAGTGGTATTCAAGCTCTTATTTTTGCAACTTTAGCTGCGGCGTATATAGGTGAATCCATGGAGGGCCATCATTGAAATAGTCTTTTTTTAGCTTAGCCCATATGCGCGGCTCAAGATAGTATTTACTTCGGAAATATACAATTTAGAGTAATAGAAAAAAAGTTACGATATTAGAGACTTGTAAAAAGAAAGGAAAGAGATCTAAAAGATCTTTTTCCTAAACCCGTTTAATTTAACCCTCTCAATGAGTATTCGTTTTATGTTGGTAAGCCTGTGTCAAATTATTCATTTTCAAATAAAAAAATAATTGAATAGTTTGAATTTTGCATAAGAATTCTTGTAGTATATGTTTATGATATGTGGTGTGATTAAATAAAAGGGCGAAACAATTCTGGTTTCAGTTCCTTTTGTTCAAGAATTGACCAAAAGAAAATTATTATAAATAATTATAAATTGCATGAACTTAGATCAATAAAATAATTTGATTTCTATGCAATAATTTGCTTAATCCATTTTTCCATTTCGCTTGTATCCGTGGGAATAATGATAAAGAAAAGGGAGAAAAGAATTTACGAAAAAAAGGATTCATCAAAATTTTGGTTAGGTAGGTTTAGAACCAGGTATATGTAATTGATTGGGGTATATGTAATATAATTGTATAATTGAATGGCTTCAACTTTTGTAGTTATTTCGACACTTAATTAATGACTGGTTTGTTTACGTTATAGAAGAAAAACACGTATATGTGATATTAGATATTGACTTGTTATATATGAACTAAAGATATATTTCATTTGTTCTATTACTGTGAAATTGGAGATAGGGATTGGGATTTCAGATGATTCAATAATATAATTATATTACTTCAACTCGAAGTTCTTAGTTACTTCGACTGGATGAATCCTAGCGACGGAATAATTAAGTCATAATTCATTGGTTGATTGTATCATTAACCATTTCTTTTTTTTGGTACGAGGAACTTATCATGAATCCACTGATTTCTGCCGCTTCTGTTATTGCTGCTGGATTGGCTGTAGGGCTTGCTTCTATTGGACCTGGGGTTGGTCAAGGAACTGCCGCGGGTCAAGCTGTAGAGGGTATCGCGAGACAGCCTGAAGCTGAGGGAAAAATACGAGGCACTTTATTGCTTAGTCTAGCGTTTATGGAAGCTTTAACAATTTATGGACTGGTTGTAGCATTAGCACTTTTATTTGCGAATCCTTTTGTTTAATCTTAGAAATATGAAAATTTTTTATTTTTTCATATTTTATTGGCTTGGACTTGTCGTTTGCTTTTTCGAATTATATCCAAATTAAACTCCTACAATTACGTATCTTTTGGGAAAATAACCTACGGGAAGGGCTGATTTGCGGGTGAGGAATTAGCATACTCGCTTTCATCCTTCCCGTCCGTAGTCCAAGGAAAACTATTTTGGGGAAATGTTGTAACAAAAGGAGCAGTTTGTAGTTTATAATTCGAATATTCTTTTTTAAAATAGGAAATAAACAAATAGAATAAAAGAAGAAAAAGAGGTAATAAAAAAATAACTCTGTTCGGTTTTTTAGTCTATATACGTATAAGAGGAGATCATATGAAAAATGTAACCGATTCTTTCGTTTCTTTGGGCCATTGGCCATC